AGATGTCCCATTTGAGAGAGTTTGAAGGATTGGATTCAAGAACGTTATGGTCCTGAAGTAAGAACCAGATGCCAGATATAGTTCCGTAATAGAAACCCCCACGTTGAAATGGGCCCGGAGCGAGAAGAGGTACACGTTCAGGCAAGGGTTGCTGGTTTCTCGAGGCTAGGTGATTAAGCTTTTCTGAATTGAGGTCCATTTGAGGATAGTCCTGCGAGTAGAGTGAAATGTACGATTAAGCATTATATGTCTTATGTAATATATATAAACTACTGTACATGCTTAATATTCATGGGGACTAGCGATTAATGCACGATATACATAGTATATTTTATGTGGGCGTGGGGCGCTGTTTATGGGTGGGTTAATTATTGATAGGTTTATTTTACATTATGTGTTTTGGGTAGTGATGATAGGGGATTTTTACTTGGCTTTTTTTGTGGAAGATAGGACATACTGGGCAAGCACAGTACGAGTATATGCAATATATGAATTATGAAAGTTGTGATGTTGGTTTCTGGTATTGGCAAGGAATAGTTTAAGAAAGAATTTCAGCTTTGGGTGCTGATGGCGGGGCTTTTTGCTTCTTCCTTGAAGTCTTAGGGAGGGTGTATTCTCCTTTTTTGGTTTACAAGACCAAGGTATTTAGTATACTACAAAGACTCTTCATTTAAGGAGGCGATTTTCAATAATGCCTGAGATAGGTATTAGGATCAGGAGAGTTGAGAAGTATAAGACGGAAGCTAGTTGGCCGATAGTGATGAAGGGGTATTCTACAGGTTGGCCACCGATTCAGGTCAGGGTTAGGAGGTCTGCTACTAAGAATCAGAATAGACATTGGCTTAGTGGTCGGAATATTATTCCTCGTTGTTTAGAGGTGTGGAGGGTTGGGATGACTGCTAGGACTAGGATAGAGAGTACGAGGGCTAGGACCCCTCCTAGTTTGTTGGGAATGGATCGGAGGATTGCGTATGCGAATAAGAAGTATCATTCAGGTTTAATATGAGGAGGGGTGTTTAAGGGATTAGCGGGGATGTAGTTGTCTGGGTCTCCTAGAAGGTCTGGTGAGAATAGAACAAGTAGTATGAGTATTAGGATTAATGCTAGGAGACCTAGGATGTCCTTGATTGTGTAGTATGGGTGAAATGGGATTTTGTCTGAGTTGGATGTAATTCCTGAGGGGTTATTAGATCCTGTTTCGTGGAGGAATAGGAGGTGTACTGCTGCTAAGGCTGAGATAATAAACGGGAGGATGAAGTGGAAGGCAAAGAATCGTGTCAGGGTAGCTTTGTCTACTGAGAAGCCCCCTCAGATTCATTCTACTAGGCTGGTTCCGATATATGGAATTGCTGACAGAAGATTGGTAATTACAGTTGCTCCTCAGAAGGATATTTGGCCTCATGGTAGGACATATCCTATAAAGGCTGTGGCTATGACTGCAAATAGAAGTATAATTCCAATATTTCATGTTTCTGAGAAGGTGTAGGAGCCGTAATATATTCCTCGTCCTACGTGCATGTATAGGCAGATAAAGAATATGGAAGCTCCATTGGCGTGTATGTATCGGATGATTCAGCCGTAATTAACATCGCGACAGATGTGAGTAACTGATGAAAAAGCGGTTACTGTGTCTGATGTGTAGTGTATGGCTAGAAAGAGGCCGGTGAGAATTTGTAAGATTAGGCAGACTCCTAATAGGGAGCCGAAATTTCATCATGCTGAGATGTTGGATGGGGCGGGTAGGTCAATGAATGAATGGTTGATGATTTTAATAAGGGGGTGTGATTTTCGAATGTTGGTCATTAAGTTCTTGTAGTTGAAATACAACGATGGTTTTTCATATCATTGGTCATGGTTAGATTCCATGTGAGAATAATGATAACATACATTGTATTTATTTTAAGTACAATTTTTGTAGTGAGCTTTGTAAGTTTTTCTTCAAAGCCTTCTCCTATTTATGGGGGGTTTGGTTTAATTGTGGCTGGTGGTGTTGGTTGTGGTATTGTATTAAATTTTGGGGGATCATTTTTGGGTTTAATGGTTTTTTTGATTTACTTAGGGGGTATGCTTGTAGTGTTTGGGTATACTACGGCCATGGCTACTGAGCCATATCCTGAGGCATGGACATCTAATAAGGCCGTGCTAGGAATGTTTATTACAGGGGTGTTGGCAGAGTTGTTGACTGCTTGCTATATTTTAAAGGAAGATGAGGTGGAGGTTGTGTTTAAGTTTAATGGTGCGGGTGATTGAGTGATTTATGATACGGGTGATTCAGGATTTTTTAGTGAGGAGGCTATGGGGATTGCAGCATTATATAGCTATGGGACTTGATTGGTGGTTGTCACTGGTTGGTCTTTGCTTATTGGTGTATTGGTAATCATGGAGGTTACTCGTGGAAATTAAGTAGGATTAGGCTGAGAGTCAGGGTGATTATAAAAGATAAGAAGTAGAGTTTAACTAGTCCTTTCTGATTAGATACGGTGGTTGATATTTTTATTTGGAAGTAGGAGATGGATTTTGGTAATACATTTTCTAGTCAAATTATATCTAGTAGTATCGATGCGGACTTTTGGCTCATAGTTAGGCTCATTTTTGATGGGAGGCGGTGTATTACGATTGGAAAGTACCCCAGGAGGTTGGAGAACTTAAAGAGGTTTGAGGGGTATGTAAATTTTAAGTTTTTGGCCGCGAGGTTGAGTTCTAATGCCAGGATAAAGCCTGCGATAGTCACGGCGAGGGCAGTTAGTTTCAGATAGTGGGGTATAGTTATTTGTGGGATGGTTGTTGGGGGGATGTTATAGGAGATTAGATATCCTGCAAAGATACTTCCAATTATTAGGCGTTTGATGGAATTGATAAGGTGGGTATTATTTTCATTGATTATATTCAAGGCATTGAATCGTGGTTGTCCCAAGAGTACAAAGAATATAATTCGAGTACTGTAGGCAGCTGTAAGGGATGTGGCAATGAGAGTAATTAATAGGGCTCAGGCGTTGGTATACGACGTATTGGCTGTCTCGATGATTAGGTCTTTGGAGTAAAAGCCTGTTAGGAAGGGTATTCCTGTTAATGCGAGACTTCCAATAATTAGGGATGTGGTAGTGAAGGGTATTGGTTTATATAGTCCGCCTATTTTTCGAATGTCTTGTTCGTCGTTCAGATTGTGGATGATTGATCCTGAGCATATGAATAATATGGCTTTGAAGAATGCGTGTGTGCAAATGTGTAGGAATGCGAGGTAAGGTTGATTAATTCCGATTGTCACAATTATTAGGCCTAGTTGACTTGAGGTTGAAAAGGCAACGATTTTTTTGATATCGTTTTGTGTAAGAGCACAAATAGCTGTGAATAGGGTTGTAATAGCTCCTAGGCATAGGGTGAGGGTTTGGATAGTTTTATTTTGTTCTATAAGTGGGTAAAAGCGGATTAGTAAAAATACTCCGGCTACGACTATTGTGCTTGAGTGGAGTAGGGCAGAGACAGGAGTTGGGCCTTCTATGGCGGATGGTAATCATGGGTGTAGGCCAAATTGAGCGGATTTGCCTGTGGCTGCTAATAGAAGTCCTATTAGTGGAATATTTAGGTTTTCATGTTGGGTAATAAAAATTTGTTGGAAGTCCCATGCATTTGAGTTGGCAAGAAATCATGCTATGGTTATAATAAAACCTACGTCTCCGATGCGGTTATAGAGGATTGCCTGTAGAGCAGCAGTGTTTGCGTCTATTCGGCCGTATCATCATCCGATGAGTAGGAAAGATATAATTCCTACTCCCTCCCATCCGATGAATAATTGGAATAAGTTATTAGCGGTTACCAGAATTATTATGGTGATTAGGAATATTAGAAGGTATTTGAAAAATCGGTTGATGTGTGGATCTGAGTATATATACCATATTGAGAATTCCATGATTGATCATGTGACGAAAAGTGCTACAGGGATGAAGATGATTGAGAAATAGTCTATTTTAAAGCTTAAGGATAGTTTGAGGGTTTGAATTGATAGTCAGTGTCAGTTTGAGATAACTGTTTCTTGTCCTGAGGAGATAAATATTATAGTTGGGATTATGCTAATGGTAAAAGCGTAGAGGATTGTGGTTTTTACATAGTGAGGGTATAGGCTGTTTTTGTACAGCTGGGTGTTGGATATGATAATGGGTAAAAGTAGAATAAATATTGTAGTTAGTATAAGTGAGGTAAATAGATTAATTACTTTTATTTGGAGTTGCACCAATTTTTTGGTTCCTAAGACCAATGGATTACTTCTATCCTATAAAAGTTGAAAAAGCCACGTTTTTATGCGTGGAGGCATGAATTAGCAGTTCTTGCATACTTTTTCGGTAAATAAGAAGGTTTACGCTTCTGTTGTTAGACTCACAATCTAATGTTTTTGTTAAACTATATTTACAGTAAATGGGGCCTAGTACAATTTTGGGATTAAGTGATAGGAGAAGAAGGGGGAGCAGGTGAAGGGTTATTAGGGCGTTTTCTCGTGTAAATGATGGGTTGATATTTTTAATGTGATGTGTGTATTTGCCTCGCTGAGTTGTAATAAGTATGTAGAGGGAATATAGGGCTGTGATGATGATGTTTGTACCTATTAAGATGATGGTTATGTTTGATCATGAGAAAGAGGCTATTACTACAAATAATTCTCCGATTAGATTAATTGTGGGTGGTAGGGCTAGGTTTGCGAGACTGGCTAATAGTCATCAGGCAGCTATTAGGGGGAGGATAGTTTGTAAGCCTCGTGCTAAAATTATTGTTCGGCTATGTACTCGTTCATAGTTTGAGTTTGCAAGGCAGAACAGTATAGATGAAGTCAGTCCATGGGCAATTATTAGTGCTGTGGCTCCTGTATAGCTCCAGGGTGTTTGGATTAATACCGCTACAATTACTAGGGCTATGTGGCTTACGGATGAGTATGCGATTAAAGATTTTAGATCTGTTTGACGTAGACAAATAGAACTTGTTATAACTATTCCTCATAGGGATAATATCATGAAGGGGTATGCTATGTAATTTGTTGTAGGATTGAGTAAAACTGTAATGCGCATCATTCCGTATCCTCCTAGTTTTAATAATACGGCGGCAAGGACTATTGAACCGGCGATAGGGGCTTCAACATGTGCTTTTGGCAGTCAGAGGTGAAGTCCGTATAGGGGTATTTTTACCATGAATGCTATTATGCATGCTAGTCAAAGGAAAATGTTAGATCAGGTAGTTGAGATAGGTTTGGCTCAATATTGAATAATTAGGAAGTTTAGGGTTCCTATTGTATTTTGGATATATAGTAATGCGACTAAAAGGGGTAGTGAGCCTACTAGGGTGTAAAACAAGAAGTATAGGCCGGCGTTTAGTCGTTCCGTTTGGTTACCCCATCGGGTAATAATAATTAAGGTGGGGATTAATGTGGCTTCAAATAGGATATAAAATATGATTAGCTCTGTGGCGGTAAATGTTATGATTAAGAGGAGTTGTAGGAGGATGAGTATTGTGATGTACAGTTTTTTTCGAGTTAAGGTTTCTTTTGACAAGTGTGATTGGCTGGCCATGAGTATTAATGGTAGGAGTCATGTTGTTAGCACTAGTAAGGGTGCGGAGAGTGGGTCTAAGAAAAATAGAAACGAAAAATTTAGACTGTTGTCGTTTAATTGATTTAGATAAGAGAGGCTGATGAGGCTAATTAGTAGGCTATAGGTTGTTGAGTTAATTCAGATTATGTTGGGTTTTGATAGTCATGTTATTGGTATAAGTATGGCAGTGGGAATAATAATTTTTAGCATTGTAAGAGGTTTAGGTTTTGTACATAGTCAGTACCGTATGTATTTGATACTATTACTAGTAGGGATAAGCCCAGTGCTGCTTCGCAAGCTGCAAAAACCAGCAGAATAATAGGGGTTATGTTGGCTAGTGTAAAATGGTTGTTTAGGATTGCTACGGTTATTATAATAAATAGAGCTAGTATTATACCTTCTAGGCATAGGAGGGAAGATATTAAGTGGGATCGATATATTAGTAATCCTATGAGTGATATGGTAAAAGCTAGGAAGATGTTGATGTAGACTATGGACATTTGATAATTATAGGATAAGCTATAATCTAATGAGTCGAAATCACTTGTTTTAGTTTAAACTAATTATCATATTCAGTCCATTCTAGTCCTTTTTGGGTTCATTCGTAGGCTAGACTTGCGGCTAGTAGTGAGATTAGTAAAAGGGCCATGGTGAGTATAGTTGATAGCTTGTCCGTTTGTGAGGCTCAGGGAAGGGGGAGTAGTAGTGCAATCTCTAGATCAAATAATAAAAATGTAATAGCCACTAAGAAAAATTTTATAGAAAAGGGTAAGCGGGCAGATCCTATAGGGTCAAATCCACATTCATAAGGGCTTGCTTTTTCTGCATAAATGTTTAGCTGGGGTAGTCAGAATGCGATGAATACAAGTAGTGTGGATAGGAGTGTGTTGGTAAGTAGGGCGAGTATTACGTTTATTATTCCTTTTCGGGTTATGCCGAAACTGATTGATTGGAAGTCAACTGTACTTATTAATACTAAAGGAATAGGATCCTCATCAATAAATAGAAACGTATAAGAATAGTCAAACTACGTCTACGAAATGTCAATATCAAGCGGCGGCTTCGAATCCAAAGTGATGGTTTGACGTAAAGTGATACTTTAGTTGGCGTAAGAAGCATACAATTAGGAAAGTGGAGCCAATAATTACATGTAATCCGTGAAATCCTGTGGCCATAAAGAAGGTAGATCCGTAAACTCCGTCTGAGATTGTAAATGATGTTTCGTAGTATTCGGAGGCTTGGAGGAGTGTAAAGTAAACTCCTAGGGAGATCGTGATAAATAATGCTTGGAGCATATGTTTTCGGTTACCTTCCATCAAACTGTGGTGGGCTCAGGTGATTGATACTCCGGAGGCTAGAAGTACAGAGGTGTTAAGCAGTGGTACTTCTAGGGGATTCAGGGGAGTAATGCCCGTTGGCGGTCAGCATCCTCCTAGTTCAGGGGTTGGAGCTAGGCTTGAGTGGTAAAAGGCCCAGAAGAAGCCTGCGAAAAAGAATACTTCTGAGACGATAAAAAGGATTATTCCGTATCGAAGGCCTTTTTGAACAATAGGTGTATGGTGGCCTTGGAATGTGCTTTCTCGGACAATATCCCGTCATCATTGATATATAGTTAACAGGTTAGTAGTTATACCAAGGGATAGAAGGAATGTTGAGTTATAGTGAAATCATATAGCCAGGCCTGAGGTTATTAGAAGGGCTGAAAGGGCCCCTGTAAGTGGTCATGGGCTGGGGTTTACTATGTGATACGCATGGGTTTGGTGGGTCATTAGGTGTTGTCATGTAAGTATAGGCTTACTAGTAGGGTGAAGACGTAGGCTTGAATTAGAGCTACAGCAAATTCAAGAATTGTTAGTAGGATTAGAATAATAAAGGTAATTAGAGCAATGGAAGTGCTAATGTTTATTAGGGCCAGAGCGGCCCCTCCGATTAAATGTATTAATAAGTGACCTGCAGTAATATTAGCTGTAAGTCGTACGGCTAGGGCTATGGGTTGGATAAAGAGACTAATAGTTTCGATGATTACAAGCATGGGGATTAGAGGAATAGGTGTTCCTTGTGGTAAAAAGTGGGCCAGAGATGCTTTGGTTTTGTGGCGAAACCCGGTAATTACAGTGCCGGCTCATAACGGGATGGCTATCCCTAAGTTTATTGATAATTGAGTGGTTGGGGTAAATGAATGGGGTAGTAAGCCTAGTAGGTTTGTTGATCCGATAAATAGAATAAGGGATATTAGTATTAGGGCTCAGGTTTGTCCTTTTTGATTATGGATGGTCAGTATTTGTTTTGATGTTAATTGTATTAGTCATTGTTGTAGTGAGATTAAGCGGTTATTAATTAGTCGGCTAGGTGAAGGAAATAGGATACTTGGGAATATAATAATTAGAATAACAATAGGTAATCCTATTATTGTTGGGGTAGTGAAAGAGGCGAATAGATTTTCGTTCATTTTTTTTCTCAGGGGTTAAGTTGTTTTAGTGTGGTTGTGGGTTTAGGTTCTGGATTTGACGGGTACAAGTGTTTTGAAATTTTTAGTTGAAATACAATAAATAGTGTTGTAATTATTGATATAATAGTAATAAATCAGGTTGATGTATCTAGTTGTGGCATATCATTAAGGGGAGATTTGAGCTCCCAGTCTTTAACTTAAAAGGTTAATGCTTAATTTAGCTTCTTAATGAATTTATAGTATGGATGCAGATCATTTTTCAAAATATGTCAGTGGGACTAATTCAAGGACAATAGGCATGAAGCTGTGATTTGAGCCACAGATTTCTGAGCACTGACCGTAATACAATCCAGGTCGTGTGCTTATTAGGGTTGTTTGATTTAGTCGGCCTGGAATAGCGTCAGTTTTTAGGCCTAGAGATGGGACGGCTCATGAGTGTAGCACGTCTTCTGATGAAATTAATATGCGAATAGTTATTTCTATTGGTAAAACTACTCGATTGTCAACTTCTAATAGCCGGAGTTCTCCAGGTTTTAGTTCTTGAGTAGGAATTATGTAAGAGTCAAAATTTAAGTCTTCGTAGTCGGTATATTCATAGCTTCAATATCATTGATGTCCTATTGTTTTTACTGTAAGGGAGGGGTTGTTGATTTCGTCCATTATATAGAGGATTCGTAAGGAGGGCAGAGCAATAAGAATTAGGATAATAGCGGGTAAAATAGTTCAGATAGTCTCTACTTCTTGAGCATCTATTGTACTTGTGTGCGTAAGCTTGGTTGTTAATATTAATGAAATAATATAAAGGACTAGAGAGCTGATTAGAAATACGATTATTAATGTATGGTCATGGAAGTGTAGTAGCTCTTCTATAATAGGAGATGTAGCATCTTGAAAGCCTAGTTGGAAAGGATATGCCATGGAAGTATATAGGATTCAAGCCTATAATTTAACTTCGACAAAGTTATGTAATTATTTTACTAATACTTCTTGATTAAGAAAGACATAGTGGTTATGGTATTGGCTTGAAACCAGTTAAAGAGGGTTCGATTCCTTCCTTTCTTATTTTAATAATACATAGGTCGGTTCTTCAAATGTATGATATGGAGGGGGACATCCATGTAATCACTCAAGATTAGTTGTGGTTAATTCTACTATAGCCACTTCTCGCTTGGATGCAAAAGCTTCTCATACTATGAAGACTATTAACATGACTGCCGTTAATGAGATGAAAGAGCCCATTGAGGAAATTGTATTTCAGGTTGTATATGCATCTGGGTAGTCAGAATAACGTCGTGGTATTCCGGATAAACCTAGAAAGTGTTGAGGAAAAAATGTTATGTTGACACCCACGAATATAATTGTGAAGTGAATTTTTGCTCAAGTATTGTCAAGAGTATATCCTGAGAATAGGGGGAATCAATGAACGAAGCCTCCTATAATAGCGAAGACTGCTCCTATTGACAAGACGTAATGGAAGTGGGCTACTACGTAATATGTATCGTGAAGAACAATATCTAGTGAGGAGTTTGCTAGTACAATTCCCGTTAGGCCCCCTACGGTAAACAGAAAAATAAAGCCTAAAGCTCACAATATTGCAGGGGATCATTTAATATTACCCCCGTGAAGAGTGGCCAGTCAACTAAATACTTTTACCCCAGTAGGAATTGCGATGATTATAGTGGCTGATGTAAAATATGCTCGTGTATCTACATCTATTCCTACAGTAAACATGTGATGGGCCCATACAATAAAGCCCAGAAAGCCGATTGATATTATGGCTCATACTATTCCCATGTAGCCAAAAGGTTCTTTTTTACCTGAATAGTAGGTAACAATATGTGAGATTATTCCAAAACCGGGTAAAATTAAAATGTAAACTTCTGGGTGGCCAAAGAATCAGAATAAATGTTGGTACAAGATAGGATCTCCTCCCCCAGCAGGGTCAAAGAATGTGGTGTTTAGATTTCGATCTGTTAATAATATAGTGATTCCTGCTGCTAAAACTGGGAGTGACAGAAGTAACAGAACAGCAGTGATTAAAACTGATCAAACAAAAAGGGGTGTTTGATATTGAGATATGGCAGGGGGTTTTATGTTGATAATAGTGGTAATAAAGTTAATAGCACCCAAGATTGAAGAAACACCTGCTAAGTGTAGTGAGAAAATAGTTAAGTCCACGGATGCTCCTGCATGAGCTAGGTTACCGGCTAGGGGTGGATATACTGTTCACCCAGTCCCTGCTCCGGCTTCTACCATAGATGAAGCGAGTAGAAGTAGAAAGGATGGAGGAAGGAGTCAGAAACTCATATTGTTTATTCGGGGAAACGCTATGTCAGGGGCTCCAATTATTAACGGGATTAACCAATTTCCGAACCCTCCAATTATAATAGGCATAACCATAAAGAAAATTATTACAAAAGCATGAGCAGTGACAACTACATTATAAATCTGGTCGTCTCCTAGTAGTGTGCCAGGTTGACCCAGTTCGGCCCGGATTAGAAGGCTGAGGGCGGTCCCTACTATGCCAGCTCAGGCACCAAATAGAAGGTAGAGAGTGCCGATATCCTTATGATTAGTTGAAAATAATCAACGGTTTATGAACATAGGTAAGATGGCTGAGTAAGCATTAGACTGTAAATCTAAAGACAGAGGTTCAAGTCCTCTTTTTACCAAGTCCTGTAGTGAATATCATATTGAATTGCAAATTCAAAGAAGCAGCTTGACGCTGCCGGGGCTTCTCCCGCCTTTTTTTTCTAGACGGCGGGAGAAGTGGATTGAAGCCAGTTGATTAGGGTATTTAGCTGTTAACTAAAATTTCGTGGGGTTGGAGCCCACCAATCTAGTGAGGACTTAGCTTAATTAAAGTGTTTGATTTGCAATCAATTGATGTAAGATAGATTCTTGCAGTCCTTAGGGTAGTTTGGAGTGCAGAAGTTAAGTCTGTGGGACTTGCTTAGAGCTTTGAAGGCTCTTGGTCTAGTTTAACCTAAACTTCTAATCCAGAGTGGATAATATTGGTGTGAGTGGAAGTAGTATGGTTGATATTACGATTAGAGGGGGTAGGAATATTATTTTTTTTGTGCATTCGAATCGTCATTTTATTTTTATATTATTGTTTGATGGAAATATGGTCAGTGCGGTGGTGTATGTTAGTCGTATGTAGAAGAATAAGTTGAGTAGTGCTGTTATGGCTAGTAGTGTTGGTACTATAATTATTTCGTTTTTGGTTAGTTCTTGGATGATTATTCATTTTGGGATGAATCCGGAGAGTGGGGGGAGGCCGCCTAAGGATATTATTAGTACTAGGATAAGTGAGGTGATTAGGGGGTTTTTATTTCATATTTGTGACAGGGATGATGTTGTTGTGGTGGAGTTGTATATAAATAGTATAAAGGTGGTTAGTGTTATGATGATATAGATGATTAGATTTATAAATATTATTGTGGGATTATATATTATGACAGCTGTCATTCAGCCTATGTGAGCAATTGAGGAATATGCTATGATTTTCCGTAATTGTGTTTGATTAAGACCTCCTCAGCCTCCGATTATTACAGATATGATGGATATTGTTAAGAGTAGGTTAGGGTTAGTGGTTGATGAGATTTGGTAAAGGATGGATAGTGGTGCGATTTTTTGTCATGTTAGTAAAATTAAGCCTGATGACATGGAAATTCCTTGTGTAACTTCGGGTACTCAGAAGTGGAATGGGGCTAGTCCTAGTTTTATTGCTAGGGCGGTTGTTATTATGATTGATGCTATGGGGTTGAGATCTTTTGACACTGATCATTGTCCAGAGTGCAGTAAATTAATGATAATTCCTATTATTAGGATTATGGAGGCGGTTGCTTGTGTTAGGAAATATTTGGTGGCTGCTTCTATGGTTCGTGGGTTATATTTTTTTATGAGGATGGGGATGATAGCTAATAGGTTTATTTCGAAGCCAATTCAGACTATGAGTCAATGAGAGGTTGTTATTACAAGTATAGTTCCTGAGATAACAGTTAATATAATAATAATAGAGATAGGGGGTTTGATTAGTATGGGAAGGGTATAAACCAACATTTTCGGGGTATGGGCCCGATAGCTTATTTAGCTGACCTTACTTTAGAATGTGGTGTAATAATGGTAGCACGAAGATTTTTGGATTCTTAGGATTAGGTTCGATTCCTATTGTTCTAGAAATAAGAGGGTTTAAACCTCTATGTTTTACTCTATCAAAGTAACTCTTTTGTCAGACATATTTCTTATGTTTGAGGTGGGATACTTGCTGTGGTAATAGGTAGTGATACATGTCATATGCATAAAGCTAGGGTAAGAGGCAGGAAATTTTTTCATAGGAGGTGCATTAGTTGGTCATATCGGAATCGTGGGTAGGATGCTCGGATTCATAGAAAAGTGATTGTTAGTAATAGAGTTTTTACTGTGAAGTTGATGGTATATAATTCTGGTATATAGGGACTGTGGAATGCTCCAAAGAATAAGATTGTTGTGAGGATATTTATTATAATGATATTGGCGTATTCTGCTAGAAAGAATAGGGCGAAGGGGCCTGCTGCGTATTCTACATTAAATCCGGAGACTAGTTCAGATTCTCCCTCTGTTAGGTCGAATGGAGCTCGGTTAGTTTCTGCTAGGGTTGAGATAAATCATATTATAGCTAGGGGTCATGCAGGAATAATTAATCATATAAATTCTTGGGTAATAATTAGTGTGGCTAGTGTAAAGGATCCGTTTATTAGTAGTACTGATAGGAGAATGATGGCTAGTGTGACTTCGTATGAGATTGTTTGGGCGACGGCTCGTAGGGCTCCGATTAGAGCATATTTTGAATTTGAGGCTCATCCTGATCATAGAATGGAATAGACAGCTAGGCTTGATATGGCTAGTATGAATAGTACTCCTAAGTTTATATTAATGAGTGGGTATGGTATGGGTAGTGGAATTCATATAGTTAGGGCTAGAGTGAGAGCTAAGATTGGTGCTATAATGAATATTAATATGGAGGATGTAAGGGGTCGGAGGGGTTCTTTGGTAAAGAGTTTTACGGCGTCTGCGATAGGTTGGAGTAGGCCGTATGGTCCTACGACATTTGGTCCTTTGCGGAGTTGTATGTAACCTAGTACTTTTCGTTCAACCAGGGTTAAGAAGGCTACGGCGAGGAGAATGGGGATAATAAGTGAAAGGATATTAATTATAAACATGTTGTTAAGGAGAGGAATTGAACCTCTGATAATAAAAGCTTAAGTTTTATGCAGTTACCGGGCTCTGCCACCCTAACAAACCCGAGCTCTCGGGTAGTATAATTAGATAAACTGTCTAGATTAAGATTATATCATCTATTTAGTTAAAGGCGCTTTATTGAAGTAGGCCTTATTTCTCTTATCCTTTCGTACTGGGAGAAATTATTTAATAGATAGAAACCGACCTGGATTACTCCGGTCTGAACTCAGATCACGTAGGACTTTAATCGTTGAACAAACGAACCTTTGATAGCTGCTGCACCATCGGGATGTCCTGATCCAACATCGAGGTCGTAAACCCTATTGTCGATATGGACTCTGAAATAGGATTGCGCTGTTATCCCTAGGGTAACTTGTTCCGTTGATCAAGTTTTTGGATCAATAAGTGATGTAATACTTTTGACTGGTTAGTCTAGATTTAAATCACTCGGAGGTTATTTTGTTCTCCGAGGTCACCCCAACCTAAATTGCCGGTCCATGTAGAGGTTTGTTATCCCTGTCGGTTGTTAATAAGGTTTCTTTGGGCCGGTTAATTAAAGCTCCATAGGGTCTTCTCGTCTTATTGTTGTATTCCCGCCTCTTCACGGGAAGGTCAATTTCACGGATTAGAAGTAAGAGACAGTAAAGCCCTCGTGTGGCCATTCATACAAGTCCCTATTTAGGGAACAAATGATTATGCTACCTTTGCACGGTCAGGATACCGCGGCCGTTTAACTAGTGTCACTGGGCAGGCAGTGCCTCTAATACTAGAAATGCTAGAGGTGATGTTTTTGGTAAACAGGCGGGGCTTGTGTTTGCCGAGTTCCTTTTACTTCTTTTAATCTTTCCTTAATTTGCATACCTGTGTTGGGTTAACAATTAGTTTGATATTTTATTTATGGTTGGGTTATATATATCTTGTTGTTAACTATCAGTGGTTATCCGTTCTGATATAAGCTCATGCAGGGAGAAGTATTTCTTGTTACTCATATTAGCATTGTTGCTTCTATTATTAAATAGATTAGCCCAGTTTTAGGTTAGGAGTTGGTTGCACTATTTTTGGCATTAAGATGTTTAAATTGTTGAGCTTGAACGCTTTCTTAATTGATGGCTGCTTTTAGGCCAACTATGGTTTGTATTTATGCTTACTCTCTAATGAAGGCTGTATCCTAGTTCTAAAAAGCTGTACCTTTTTAGATTATATTTTAAACTTACATTGGAATTTTGGAGTTTTTGAGGTAAGTTTAAAGTTGAACTAAAATTCTGTTCTGGGCAACCAGCTATCACCAGGCTCGTTAGGCTTTTCACCTCTACCCATAAATCATCTCACTATTTTGCAACATAGACGAGTTCATCCTGTAATAGATTGTTCATGGGTAGCTCGTCTGGTTTCGGGGGGCCTAGCTAAAGTTCTCTTTGTTAGGTTATTCTAGCTAACTCATTATGCAAAAGGTACAAGGGGTAATCTTTGCTGTGTGGTGCTTTAAATCATATCTTTCATCTTTCCCTTGCGGTACTTTCTCTATAGCGCCAAGTTAAATTTCTATCTCCTATACTTTTTGAAGTAACTAAATGTTTTGTTTTATTTTTTAGCGTTAATTGTGTTTATATATGTTTGGGCTAGCTTTGGCTCAAGATGGTCAATTTAATATGAAATCTTCTGGGTGTAGGCCAGATGCTTTGTTTAAGCTACATCTTGTTATCCAAGCACACTTTCCAGTATGCTTACCTTGTTACGACTTATCTCCTCTTGTAGATATGGTAGTTTAAATAGGTTTTTTGGAGGTGACCACTTGAGGAGGGTGACGGGCGGTGTGTGCGTGCTTCATGGCCCGATTCAATTGAGCTCTCTATTCTCAAATTTACTACTAAATCCTCCTTTAATACTTAATTTCATAAGGATTTTCGTTGATGTTCTAATTTTAGAAAATGTAGCCCATTGCTTCCCACCTCATGGGCTACACCTTGACCTAACTTTTTTGTGTTAAGATACTTATGCTTACTTTTCTTCCTTTTTAGGGTTTGCTGAAGATGGCGGTATATAGGCTGAATTAGCAAGAGATGGTGAGGTATATCGGGGTTTATCGATTATAGAACAGGCTCCTCTAGAGGGATGTAAAGCACCGCCAAGTCCTTTGAGTTTTAAGCTGTGGCTAGTAGTTCTCTGGCGGATAGTTTTGTTAAGCTAACTATCTAAGTTTAGGGCTAAGCATAGTGGGGTATCTAATCCCAGTTTGGGCCTTAGCTATCGTGTAGTCGGAGATATTAAAGTTACTTTCGTGCATGTATTTTTATGTTAACTGTAGCTTTTTACAGCCTAGTTAAGGTTTAACTTTAGTATGGTTTTTCTCTGTAACACGCTTTACGCCGTGGATCTATTAGTTTGGGTTAATCGTATGACCGCGGTGGCTGGCACGAAATTTACCAACCCTTGTTTAATATAGCTTAGTCAAACTTTCGTTCATGGCTTAATTTTTATCACTGCTGTATCCCGTGGGGGTGTGGCTAAGCAAGGCGTCATGAGCTACTGTGAATTGTGAGCTTGATACCAGCTCCTTTAGGTCGTTGGGTGACTCGGAGGGCATTTTCACCGGAATGTGGAGACTTGCATGTGTAATCCTATTAATAACTAACGGAAAGGCCAGGACCAAACCTTTGTGTTTATGGAGTCTGGCGACTCATCTAGGCATTTTCAGTGCCTTGCTTTATGTATTTAAGCTACATTAACTGGGGTGTGGGGTTGGTTTGGGTATATAAGATATTGTTCGATAGGGACGAGTTAGAGGTCGGGTTGGCGTATCTATAGATAACTGCGAACAGAGTTATGATTTAGTACTAATAGCTAGTAATGATAGGGGATTGGTAAAGTTTATAAACGTTTTCTTAGGCCTTATGTTTAGGTGCGGTCTAGTCTTGTTTTTGGGGTTTGGCAAGACATAAATAGACACGTATTACTATAAGTAAGGTTAACGGGGGGTAAGGGGGGTTTGATTAAGCTAGTTATTTACTAAATCAAAGTGTTTGCGTGTATACGTGTATACGTGTATACGTGTATACGTGTATACGTGTATACGTGTATACGTGTATACGTGTATACGTGTATACGTGTACGCGTATACGTGGGTGCGCGCATGCTGTGTCCTGTGGAGCAATAGGAGTTTAAGTATATGTCCTGTAACCATTGACTGAATAACACCTTGACTGTTGTGCGTGTGGAGACCCCGCATAGAGAATAAGCCCAGCTACAATTTATTTGACTGAGTCGAGACCTTTAGGTCATAGCTGAGTCATAGCAAGTTCGACCCCCTAAAAATTAAAAGATACCAAATGCATGACACCACAGTTATGTGTGATCATGGGCTGATTAGTCATTAGTCCATCG